AAACCTCAGATTCATACTAGAACCACGATGATTTAATCAAGCAAAGCCTCAAGCTAAACTCAAAGGTTCTCTGAGTAAGAACCGTTTGATGATCACTTATTCAATGAATGGATGTAATGACTCAACAAAATCTAGAGAAACATTTGTCCTTTGTTCAAACTGAAAGAAGAAAAATCGTTTGATTTAGGAAATACCTATTTGAATTTTTTTTGAGTCCGGTTGCGAAGTCTGAATAGTAAATAGTAGGTATGAATCATAGTTCAAATATTTCTTTTCTTGATCTATTCTATATATTCCGTGCTCCAGATACTAGAATAAATATCCGACGAGTTAGAATCATCTTGATAGAGATGACAGGCCCATTTTCTGTATTATCAATAGGATCAATTATAACAAGTCACACACTCATATTCCGGAAATACCGAAACAAATAAATCTCACGGTCGAACTACCAGAATGGTCTAGAAATCCGAGTCTTTCTTAAGTAAAGTAATTTTTTTGATTGAAAAACTGGGACTTTCTAGTTCTTATGAACCTAACTCATTGAAATTCCATCCAGTAAAACGGAAGAATTATAAATTTCCAAAATAATAGATAGGAATATCGCAAATAGAGCCATTGCGACCCCCATAAGTGGTGTAGTCCCCCAGCCCGGTGCTACTTTACCATATTCCGAATTCAATGGTTTCAATAAATTCCCTACAGTAGTTCGTCTTGGCCCAGATCTAGAACTACCCTCAACGGTTTGTGTAGCCATAAAATACTATTCCTTGGTTGAGATCTGTTGACTTTGTATACCATTCCGTTGTAGTTGTAAATAAACGATCTTATCGTAGATCCATTGTGATCTTGAAATTATCTAAAAATGGAAACAGCAACCCTAGTCGCCATCTCCATATCTGGTTTACTTGTAAGCTTTACTGGGTACGCCTTATATACCGCTTTTGGGCAACCCTCTCAACAACTAAGAGATCCATTCGAAGAACACGGGGACTAGTTGAAGTAATGAGTCTCCCATATTGGGAGGCTCATTACTTCAATTTAGATAATGAAAAATTATTTCATTTTTTAGTTTTAGTCGGAACCTTAGGCGGTTCTCGAAAAAAGATAGCGAAAAAAATTATCCCTAAAGTCGAGACTAAAAGGAATGTATAAACCAATGCTTCCATAGATTCGATCGTGGTTTACAATTATAGCTTCCACACCTATTCATTTGGGATCATTTACCATATAAAGAAAAGTAAAGAGTCAAAGAATAAATGGTGATTCAAATCAAGATTTCTCCGGTACCTTATGTCAAATCAAAAAAAATAGAGGCGAAAGATACCAGAGCAATGTTGTATCAGACTACTTGTCTCCTTGTAGTTGGATCCCCAAGTTTTTGAAATGTTCCAAATTCCACTTGAGCATCCAAATCTGGATCAATACCAGCAAAAACATCTCTGAACAAGGTTCTAGCACCATGCCAAATGTGTCCAAAAAAGAAGAGCAAAGCAAACGTAGCATGCCCAAAAGTGAACCAACCCCTTGGACTGCTACGAAAAACACCATCGGATTTCAAAGTAGCCCGATCTAATTCAAAAATTTCACCTAATTGGGCACGTCTAGCGTATTTTTTTACAGTAGCAGGATCACCATAACTAACTCCATTGAGTTCGCCACCATAGAACTCGACAGTTACACCTACTTGTTCAACACTATATTTTGATTCTGCCCTTCTAAAAGGAACATCGGCTCTCACAATTCCGTCTCCATCTACTAAAACTACCGGAAATGTTTCAAAAAAAGTAGGCATACGACGTACAAAAAGCTCGCGCCCTTCTTTATCTCTAAAGACGGGGTGTCCTAACCATCCAACAGCTATTCCATCCCCGTTGTCCATTGAGCCTGCTCTGAATAATCCCCCTTTTGCCGGATTATTACCAATGTAATCATAAAAAGCTAATTTTTCGGGAATTTTAGACCAAGCTTCCGATAAACTCAGATTTTCGGCTAGTCCGGCGCTAACTCTTCGATATATTTCTTGCTGAAAGTATCCCTGATCCCACTGATAACGAGTGGGACCAAATAATTCGATTGGGGTAGTTGCTGAACCATACCACATAGTTCCAGCAACAACGAAAGCTGCAAAAAAAACAGCAGCGATACTACTAGAAAGTACAGTTTCAATATTTCCCATACGTAATCCTTTGTATAGACGTTGAGGCGGACGGACACTAAGATGGAATAGACCTGCTAATATGCCCAATGTACCCGCTGCAATATGATGAGAGGCTATTCCTCCCGGAACAAAAGGATCAAAACCTTCCGCGCCCCACGCTGGATTTACAGATTGTACTTTTCCAGTTAGTCCATAAGGATCGGACACCCATATTCCAGGACCATACAAACCTGTTACATGAAATGCGCCAAAGCCAAAGCAAGCCACCCCTGAGAGAAATAAATGAATTCCAAAGATCTTGGGCAAATCCAAAGAAGGTTTTCCCGTACGCTCATCACAGAATATTTCTAGATCCCAATACACCCAATGCCAGATAGCTGCCAAGAAGCACAAGCCAGAAAACACAATATGTGCCCCTGCGACACCTTCATAACTCCAAATACCCGGATTCGTTATAGTTCCTCCTGAAATACTCCAACCACCCCACGAATTGGTTATTCCTAAACGAGTCATGAAGGGTATAACGAACATACCTTGTCTCCACATTGGATCAAGAACAGGGTCAGAGGGATCAAAAACCGCTAATTCGTATAGAGCCATCGAACCGGCCCAACCAGAAACTAGAGCTGTATGCATTATATGGACAGAAAGCAATCGACCGGGATCATTCAATACGACAGTATGAACACGATACCAAGGCAAACCCATGGAAATACCCCTTTATCAAAGATAAATAGACACTATGTCACCTTATTTTATCGCATTGGAAAGGACTATACTATGTACCTAAGTACCTAACCTTTTCAGTGGATTCTGTATGAGAAAGAGTTAATATTTATTCTGTTCCATTGAAAATAACGGAACAATTCTGTTCATAAGAACAAAGAGAAGCAGATCTATTCTATACCCGATAAGTACCAATACGCAATGGGAGAATTGGTCCCATTTTGTGGGAACGAATGCATAGATACTTGTTTATCATTCGAACGATCGATTGCTCCGTTCGTTAAAATTTTTCTTTATTCATTCTATCTTACTCTATAAACCTTCCAATCAATCTATCTAGAAAATAGAATAAACAGAAAAAAGGATGAAGACAATAAACCCATTGTTACGTTTCCATATTAAAGTGAAGTATAGTACTTAATTTTTTTTCTTTAATTTAATGCCCATTGGTGTTCCAAAAGTACCTTTTCGGAGTCCTGGAGAGGAAGATGCAGTTTGGGTTGACGTATAGTGCGACTTGTTAGACATATTGGGTCATATGGGATTTACCCGTTCTCTCCCCCGATCGAGATATCCTCTGTTTCGCCCAAGAAATATTGTATTGAGATTGAGTGAACCATCAATCATTTGGAGCGTGAAGTACAATTAGATCAATTTATATTGGGGATCAATATTATCAATTAGAAGAATTTATGGTTGACTTGGACTGATAAAATAAAGTCTCCAGGCTCCGTTCAGAAAATACCAAATTGGTAACAAATTGATAATATATGTACGATTACCACTTATATCATAAACGATTCTTATACTTACTATAGGAGCGATCTCAAACTGCCAACCAATGGAGTAGTATGATGAATACATCGAATAGTTTGGAGAAGACATGAAATGAAACAAATTTAAAAAGAAGTCGTAACAAAAAAAAGTGGTACTGAGATCATTTGCCCTATATGTACAAATAGAATTCGGGCGGATCTTTTCCCGGAGTAGAACAAACATGAACCTAAAAAAATTGAAAGGGCCCATTCAGGAACAATAAAATGACATCGTGATTTGAATTTCGATGAAACAATACATCAATGAGAGGTTAGTTCAATAAGTTCAGTAACTTCTTTTTTTTATAGGTACGGGAACAAAAACTCATCTTATGTTTTTTGAAAAATAGAAGAAGAAAACCCCCTTCATTAGAAAAACAAAAACCTGTTACAGAAAAAAAAGAAATAGAACTGGAATCGACACATTGATTCTTTTTTTTTCGCAATTTTTTTGAACCGTATGCATCCAAAGGTGCACGTACGGTTCCTAAGGGAACCAATTTTGTCCTAATCAACCGACTTTATCGAGAAAGATTACTTTTTTTAGGCCAAGAAGTTGATAGCGAGATCTCGAATCAACTTGTTGGTCTCATGGTATATCTCAGTATAGAAGATGATACTAGGGATCTTTATTTATTTATAAACTCTCCCGGCGGATGGGTAATACCAGGAATAGCCATTTATGATACTATGCAATTTGTGCCACCCGATGTGCATACAATATGCATGGGATTAGCCGCTTCAATGGGATCTTTCATTCTGGTCGGAGGAGAAATTACCAAACGTCTAGCATTCCCTCACGCTTGGCGCCAATGAGTTTTTTTATTTGAAAAAAAAAAGGAAGACTATGCCTTCCCATATTGAATACGAATAATAAGTAATAATAGCATGGCACTTCGAGTTCGATATGAGCAAACCATTATTGTTTTTTTTATAACATGAGATTTTATGTCGAGATAGTAGTATGAAACAGAGGTCATTTCAGATTTGATCTTATGTGTCGGGGGTACATTTCAGCGTCACAAACCATTCTTTTCCACACCAGAATTCTCTTTCTGATATTTATGTTATGAAAGAAAAAGTACAAAAATGAAAAAAAAAAGATCATTTTTTTCCTTATTTGATCGTATCAGAAAGGAACTTTGGGATTGCTAAATCACAGACAAAATAAATATATAAAGCAACAGAACCATCATAGTATTTTTTTTACTCCTACGAAAGGAAGGGTGGTAAATGGATCATTCAACGATCTGGATCGGATGGATTCTATTTCTTTCTTCAATAGAATAGAAGAAAAAGAAAAAGTAAATTCCATTGTAGAGCCGTATGCACAAAAGATGCCTGTACGGTTGTACAATTCTATTTTTTTTTTCTTATATTTTTTTTATCCCTTACTTTAGCCCAATCATGCAAAATAGAAGAACCGTTCATGATGTTATATCAATATCATCAGGGTTATGATTCACCAACCTGCTAGTTCTTTTTATGAAGCACAAGCAGGCGAATTTATCCTGGAAGCGGAAGAACTACTGAAACTTCGCGAAACCCTCACAAAGGTTTATGTACAAAGAACGGGTAATCCTTTATGGGTTGTATCCGAAGACATGGAAAGAGATGTTTTTATGTCAGCAACAGAAGCCCAAGTTCATGGCATTGTTGATCTTGTAGCGGTCGAAAATGAAAATACTAGGGATTTCATGTAAATCCATTTCAAACCATAATTCGAATTTTCTGCGATTTGATATTGAATAGAAAAAAAAATTTATGATCATCAATCATCAGGTTAAGATCGATCTAAACCAACCCATTCCATTCTAGAATTCTATATATACATACGACATGCCAACTATTAAACAACTTATTAGAAACACAAGACAGCCAATAAGAAATGTCACGAAATCCCCCGCTCTTAGAGGATGTCCTCAGCGTCGAGGAACATGCACTAGGGTGTATGTGCGACTCGTTCAGGTCATGAGTTCAAACAAATGAGACAATTTTCCAGTATCAATGACCAGTACCAATGAATAGGATAGATAGAGAAGATCTATCATATACCTATATTGTGTTTGGAATTTATGGTTTACATTGGTGCAAATCCAATCACCTAGATTTGAGATGAAAAGCAATTCCCCATTGGGGGCAAATGGTTATCCATTAAGCGGAGGAAATGGTATTATAAGAAGCAAAAAGGTTATACTCCTATTCTTGAAAGAACGGACTAACAGGGTCAGCTACCTAGCCAACTTTCATAATTAAATGCCGTCACTGTATGGATAACTCTTATTGTGAAAAGAACTATTACTGTATAATTGATGGGTAGAGCCAAAGAGTGTGAACTATACAAGTTAACAATAACATTTGATAAAATGAAAGAAGAGGCTCCGGTGTATAGAGAGGACCTCACCGTTTAAAAAAAAAGTAACCATAGAAACGATGGAACCCACTATTTTTTTTATTTGGTATCGTTAGAATTTCTTATTTCCAGGTGAAATGCCTGGAAGGAATAAAAAATCGTGGTTGGGGAAAGTCATAGTAGCAAAAGCCATTGGAATTTATATTTTATATATCGGAATAATCCGTTTTGTTATTAATTGACGGGGGGTAAAGGATGACTAAAAGAAGAGAAATCAATTAGTTATTCATTAAGGTTTAATTTGATTCAATGACCAGAGTTAGACGAGGATATACAGCTCGGAAACGTCGAACAAAAATTCGTTTATTTGCATCAACCTTTATTGGGGCTCATTCAAGACTTACTCGAACGACTACTCAACAGAAAATGAGAGCTTTGGTTTCCTCTCATCGAGATAGAGGCAGGCAAAAGAGGGATTTTCGTAGTTTGTGGATCACTCGAATAAATGCAGTAATTCGTGAGAATAAGGTATTCTATAATTATAGTAGATTAATACCAAATCTGTACAAGAAGCAATTGCTTCTTAATCGTAAAATACTTGCGCAAATATCTATATCAAATAAGAATTGTCTTTACATGATTTCCAATAAGATTATCAAATAAAGGATATGATATTATAAAATATAATACAGAAATGATTGAAATTGAAACAGAATTCCCCGGAGAATGAACTCCGGGAGGATAGAATAAAAAAAATTAAGTAAGATAAGTAGTAGGAATGAACGAACATGTTTCAATAAAAAAAAAGATTTCTTCTTCCCCCATTTTTTATTTCTTATAACACAAGAAATAAATTGGGATTCTAGGCCTTTTGAACAAAACATCAATCTGAGCTTGAGTTCCGATTGGAGTTTTGAGTCAATTGAGTAGTATGTTTATTTATTTCTAGTTCTAGGACCAGTAGTTCTGGGGATCGACTCGGCTCTCTCAAATTGTTTCTCATTATTAAGAAAAGGTAGCAAAGATAAAATACGAGCTTGTTTTATAGCAATAGTAATTAATCGTTGTTGTTTCAAGGTCAATTTATTCACCCGTCTAGATAAAATTTTTCCTTGTTCACTAATAAATCGACTAATTAAACTCATGTTTCTATAATCGATTCGATCCCCCGATCCAATTGGGGACAAACGCCTACGAAAGGATCGCTTGTATTTACGAAAAGGTTGCTTGGATTTATCCATGGTTTATTCCTTATCTCTAAAATTCTATTTCTTTATTCATTTCAGATCTGACCGAAATAGGCTTTGATTCGCATCGTTTATATTATACATATCATATATAATACACATCATATGTATATATATATGAAATTTAAATCGGGTTTAATTTGTATTGTATATATTATGTATATTATATATGTTATATTATATATGTTAAGTTAAATATGTTATGTTAAGTTAAATATGTTAACTTAAATATGTTAAGTTCTTCCTCTTCCTGTTCCTTGGAAAGATCGCGCACACGTTCCGTTCCATCTATTTCTTTATTTCTCCATGAATCGTATGCTTGTGACAATAGTGACAAAATTTTCTCAATTCTAATCGACTGGACGTATTGTGTCGATTCTTTTGAGTAATATATCTAGAAATACCCGGCGATTCTTTATTGACACCATTTCGGACACAACTGGTACATTCCAAAATAACTCTGACTCTGACATCTTTACCCTTGGCCATGAACCCCCTTTTGATTTGGATCGACTTAACTTCTTCTATTTTCGACCCGAACTGAAGAAGAATAAAAGAACAAAAAAATCAATAAGAAAGTCAATAGAAGTTACTAACTTGAAATTCAATTTTCATTTCTAAAGCTAAAGATTTCGTTGTGTTGTATGTGTTGTAATTATATAATTACAATTAATATTAATAGAGTAATAGTAATAATTAATAATAAAGTAATAATTAAGTAATACAATTTCTTTCTAACTATCAATTACTCCTATCTTAAATCCCAATATTTCATTTAAGTATCTTCTTTCTATGCTATGATTTCGTGGATCCCGCCCTAGATCTGGATACACATTTCTGTTTCTGTTCCCCAAAATTCGATCTTAGATTCACCAGATTTTTGTCGAGGTTCAATACACTTTTTCTTTCCTTCCTATCCTCCTATCCTAAAGAACTGAAAAAAAAAGGAAGGGGCAGAATTTTAGTCACGTCACGTGGAATTGTATCCCTAATTTTCTTCATTTCTTCGCATATTAATAATTAGAATGAAAAAAAGGGGAATGACAAGGCATCTGGGAATAAACGATTAATTTCTATCAATAGACCTGCTAAAGACCCAAACCATAGAGTAGTTAGCACAGGTGCCACGGAGAGATATGTTTTTATATCTCGCATTGAAAATCCTCCTTCTTTATTGTAATACATATATGTATGGTCAGATGTTGTAGTTCAAGATCATTTGTATTTTTTTTTTACTTTACGCGGAATTCCTAACTAAAATAGATATGTACAATGAACCAATAGATGAGATTTTCCTGTCCCTAAAAAAGAAAAAGAGGACCCCCTCTTCCTGAGAATTTCCGATAAATTTTTATTCTTTTTTTTATACGATACGCCGATAAGATAAATTTTTATTTTTTTTTATACGTTAGGTTTCAGATGTATAAAATTCTTTTATTATATGAAACCAAAAAGAAGAAATGACAAGAAAATTGTATATAGATAGAGAGGAAAATAACAATGTGGAAAACAAGACAGGGATTTTGTACAATGACACTGTACAAGAACTTTAAAAAGGGATGTAGCGCAGCTTGGTAGCGCGTTTGTTTTGGGTACAAAATGTCACGGGTTCAAATCCTGTCATCCCTACCTATTACTTCTCTTATGGGCAGTAACGAGGGATTAATATTAATTAAGATCGATTGAAATTGGACATAATCTTTCATTTTTGCATGCTATACGTATGCAAGATATGTTTGGGGGTAAAAAAACCTTTTCTTTACACTACAGTCGTATCTCCTGTAATAAGAAAGCGCTCTTAGTTCAGTTCGGTAGAACGCGGGTCTCCAAAACCCGATGTCGTAGGTTCAAATCCTGCAGAGCGTGATTCCGTTTATGTTATGTCGAATCACAATAAAAAAACTTAACAAAAAAAAGTTTAATTGAAACTTGAATTTGACCTCCCGCAGGGAGGAGGTCAATCAAAAAAAATAAATGTTACTCAATCAAAGGTCCAACTGATCACCACGTCTGTATTGTAAATATGCAGTTACGAATAATCCTGCCAAAGTAATAGGAATTAGACCTAAGACGATTCCAAATAGAAAAACTTCAATCATTTCGGTTTTTTGAGGGGATAAAAAGATGGGTAAAATCTATCCCTAAATATTAATCTGAATTATCCGCGAATCTCAATAACCAAGAATTGGCAATTGATGTGGAAAGGAACCATGGAAGACCTGGAATCTCAGAGAAATATTCATTTTTATGAATTGTTCATTCAATTCATTTCAAATAAGTCGTATCTTATTCAAACCAATCAATAGAGCTGGGGTTATAGTTAAAGCAGCCAGTAGAAAACCGAAATAACTAGTTATAGTAGGCATGAAAGAGCTAAATTAGATATGTTCTTTTGTTACATATGTTGATAAAACACTTACCTAAGTTTCAATTTTCCCAGATACAAGAGTGACGGGAAGAAAAAACCAATTGACAGGATTAGTTTAGTTCAATTGAAAGTTCTTGATTCATCAGCTGTGACATCGATCGGGCCTGTGATTCCGAATCGACAGATTCATTGTGCAATTCGTGAGTTGAGTAAAGTAATAGTAATAAGAACTGTGTCGTGTAACTTCATTCAAAAATTAAATTATATTTAAGTAATTTTGGAATAAAATAAAAAAATTGGATTTGAAAAGAATTTCAATTTTGATCATTT